AAAGGATAGAATTTTGTCCTAATCAACCGACTTTATCGAGAAAGATTGCTTTTTTTAGGCCAAGAGGTTGATAGCGAGATCTCGAATCAACTTGTTGGTCTTATGGTATATCTTAGTATAGAGGACGATACTAGGGATCTTTATTTGTTTATAAACTCTCCCGGCGGATGGGTAATACCAGGAATAGCTATTTATGATACTATGCAATTTGTGCCACCCGATGTACATACAATATGCATGGGATTAGCCGCTTCAATGGGATCCTTCATTCTGGTCGGAGGAGAAATTACCAAACGTCTAGCATTCCCTCACGCTTGGCGCCAATGAGTTTTTTATTAAAAAAAAAAACAAAGACTATGCCTTCGCCATATGGAACATGAATAATAAGTAATAATAGCATGGCATTTTAAGTTCGGTATGAACAAACCTTTTTTTTGTTTTTTCATAACATGAAATTATGTATCGAAATACGAAATAGTAGTATGAAAGAAAGGTTATTTCCGATTTGATCTTATGTGTCAGAGGTCTGTTTCAGCGTCACAAACCATTTTTCTTACACACCAAACTTTCTGACATTAATGTTATAAAAAAGATCTTTTTTCATTTGATCGGGTCAGAAAAAACCTTGGGATTGCTAAATTAAAAATGAGATAAATAAGAAATATATAAAGCAACAGAACCATCATAGTATTTCTGACTTATACAAAAGGAAGGGTGGTAAATGGATCATTCAACAATCTGGATCGGATGGATTCTATTTGTCTCTGGTACCTTTGTCCCTTTCTTTGGCGGACGGAAGGGAAAGGTCAATTCCATTACAGAGCCGTATGCAATGTACAAAAGATGCCTGTACGGTTGTTCAATTCTATCTTTTTCTTATTGTTATTTTTATTCCTTCCCTTCAACCAATCGTGTGAGATAGAGGAGCCGCTCATGATGGATGTTATATAATCAGGGTTATGATTCACCAACCCGCTAGTTCGTTTTATGAGGCACAAGCAGGAGAATTCATCCTGGAAGCAGAGGAACTACTGAAACTTCGCGAAACCCTCACAAGGGTTTATGTACAAAGAACGGGCAATCCCTTATGGGTTGTATCTGAAGACATGGAAAGGGATGTTTTTATGTCAGCAACAGAAGCCAAAACTTATGGCATTATTGATCTTGTAGCGGTCGAAAATGCTGGGGATCTCGTGTAAATCCACGATTCCATTTCAAACCGTAATTTGAATTTTCCGTGATTTGATATTGAATATTTTTATTTTACTCAAGTAAAATATTCATTCAATTGAAGGGAAAAATTCATAATCATCAGGTTAAGATCGATCTAAACCAGACCATTATAATCCCATCATATATATACGATTCAACATGCCAACTATTAAACAACTTATTAGAAACGCAAGACAGCCAATCAGAAATGTCACAAAATCTCCCGCTCTTCGAGGATGCCCTCAGCGTCGAGGGACGTGTACTAGGGTGTATGTGCGACTCGTTTAGATCATGAACTCGAACAAATGGGACAATTGTTCCAGTATCAATGACTAGTACCCATAACATAAATAGATAGAATGGAAAAAATGGAAGAATACTGTTTACTATCTAAACTATAAAGATGTATCATATACCTCTATTGATTGTGTATGAATTTTATGGTTTCTGTTGGTGCAAATCCAATCACCTCGATTTGAGATGAAAACCAATTCTCCATTGGTAGCAAAAGGTTATCCATTAAGCGGGGAAACCCTATTTAAGAAGCAAAACAATTATGCTTCTATTCTTGAAATAACGGACTAACAGGGTCAGCTACCTAGCCAACTTTCATAATTAAATGCCGTCACTGTATGGATAGTTCTTATTGTGAAAAGACCTATTACTGTATAATTCATGGGTAGAGCCAAAAAGTGCGAACTGTACAAGTTACCAAAAACATTGATTAAATGGGATGTGAGAAAGAGCTCCGGTGTATAGAGAGGACCTCACCGTTTAAGAAGTAACCATAGAAACGAAGGAATCCACTATTTTTTTTTTAATAATTTAATTTATTTTAAAAATTTTTTTATTATTTGTCGAATTTCTTATTTCCACAAGTGAAATACCTGACTGAAAGAAATAAAATAAAAAATCGTGGTTGGGAAGGTTATAGTAGCAAAAGCCATTGGAATTTATATTTTATATATCGGAATAATCCGTTTTGTTATTAATTGAACCGGGGAAAAAGAATGACTGAACGAACAAAAATCAATTAGTTATTCATCAAATCAAAGTTTAATTTGATTAAATGACCAGAGTTAGACGAGGATATACAGCTCGGAGACGCCGAACAAAAATTCGTTTATTTGCATCAAGCTTTCGAGGGGCTCATTCAAGACTTACTCGAACCATTACTCAACAGAAAATGAGAGCTTTGGTTTCCGCTTATAGAGATAGGGGTAAGCAAAAGAGAGATTTTCGCCGTTTGTGGATCACTCGGATAAATGCAGTAACTCGCGAGAACGAGGTTTCCTATAGTTATAGTAGATTAATACATAATCTGTACAAGAGGCAATTGCTTCTTAATCGTAAAATACCTGCGCAAATAGCTATATCAAATAAGAATTGTCTTTGCATCATTTCCAAAAAGATTATCAAATAAAAGAGATTGTTATATACAGCAATGATTGAAACAAAATTCCCCGGAGAATAAACTCCGGGAAGATAGAAAAAAAAAAATAAATTAAATTAAGATAATAAATTAAATTAAGATAAGTAGTATGAATGAACGAACATGTTGTAATAAAAAAAGGATTTATTCTTTCCCATTTTTTTATTACAACACAATAATGAAATACGGATTCTAGTCTTTTTCAAAAACTTCAATGTTGAGTTCAGATTGAAGTTTTGAGCCAATTGAATAGTATGCCTATTTATTTCTGGTTCTAGGACCAGTAGCTCTAGGGATCGACTCGGTTCTCTCAAACTGTCTCTCATTATTAAGAAAAGGTAACAAAGATAAAATACGAGCTTGTTTTATAGCAATAGTAATTAATCGTTGTTGTTTTAAGGTTAATCTATTCACTCGTCTAGATAATATTTTTCCTTGTTCACTAATAAATCGACTAATTAAACTCATGTTTCTATAATCAATTCGATCCCCCGATCCAATTGGGGGCAAACGCCTACGAAAAGATCGCTTGGGTTTATGAAAAGGTTGCTTGGATTTATCCATAGTTTATTCCTTATCTCTAAAATCTTATTTCTTCATGCATTAAAGATCCGACCGAAATAGTTCTATATTTATATATGATATGTTTTATAATAAATGACCTTCCCCCGATCCTTGGATTGGAAGGATCGCCCACACGTTTTGTTCGATCTATTTCTTTACTTCCCCATGAATTGTATGCTTGTTACAATAGCGACAAAATTTTTTTAATTCTAGTCGACTGGGTGTATTGTGTCGATTCTTTTGAGTAATATATCTAGAAACGCCCGGAAATTCCTTAGTGACACCATTTCGGACACAACTGGTACATTCCAAAATAACTCTGACTCTGACATCTTTACCTTTGACCATGGACTTCCTTTGCTTTGGATTTTGGATCGACTGAACTCTTCTTATTTTCGACCAGAACCGAAGAAGAAGAAAGGAACATAAAATCGAAAAATCAATAGAAGTTACTAAAATTGAATTTCGAAAGCTTTCATTATAATGTAATAATTAACTAATACAACCTTTTCTAACTAGCAATTGTTCTTAATCTAATCACAGTATTTCATTTACGTATTTTATATTATTTCATTTCGTGGAGCCTGTCTTAGACCCACATTTCCGTTTCTACCAACCAAATTCGATCTTAGACCCACCCATCCCCATCCGATGCTGGGGTTAAATATTAAATACCCTTTTTTTATTCTTTCTCTTTTCTTCCTATCCTAAACAACTAAAAAAGGGGGGGGGCGGAATTAGTCACATAGAATTTTTTGTATCTCTAATTTTCTTCATTTCTTCCCCTATCAATAACTAGAATGAAAAAAAAGGGAATGACAAGGCATCCGGGAATAAACGATTAATTTCTATCAATAAACCTGCTAAAGACCCAAACCATAGAGTAGTCAGCACAGGTGCCACAGAGAGATATGTTTTTATATCCCGCATTGAAAATCCTCCTTCTTTATTGCAATACATGTATGATCAAATGCTGGAACTAAATTAAGGATCACTTGTATTTTTATGCAAAATTTATAACTAAAAAGTCTATGTACAATGAGCCAGTGGATGGGATTTTCCTGCCCTGCCCCTACCCCTTAAACAGAAAAAAAAAATACCCCGAACCGATAAATAGTCATTCTTTTTTTTTATCTTAGGTTTCATTTCAGATGTATATAGTTTATTATATGTATATGAAACTAAAAAGAAGAAGAAATGGCAAAAAAATTTTATATAGATAAAGGAGAAAATAACGATGTGGAAAACAAGACAAGGCTTTTGTACAATGACACTACACGACAATTGAAAAAGGGATGTAGCGCAGCTTGGTAGCGCGTTTGTTTTGGGTACAAAATGTCACGGGTTCAAATCCTGTCATCCCTACCTATTTATTACTCCTCCTATGGGGAATAACGAGGGATTAATTGAGTTGAGATCGATTATAATTGGGCATAATCTTTCATTTTATCATACTCATACTATATATATGCAATGCACGTAAGATGTTTTTATTGAATTAAGGTAAGGGTACAAAAGGAATTCTTTTCCTTACAGTCATATCTTCTGTCATAAGAAAGCGCTCTTAGTTCAGTTCGGTAGAACGTGGGTCTCCAAAACCCGATGTCGTAGGTTCAAATCCTACAGAGCGTGATTATGTTCTTTGTTATATTGAATAATAATAAACTAACTAAAAAATTTGAATTACAATTAAAATTTGACCTCCTCTCTGCAGGAGGTCAATCAAAATCAAAAAAGAAATGTTACTCAATCAAAGGTCCAGCTGATCGCCGCGTCTGTATTGTAAATACGC